TATTCTATGACAGTGAAATCTGTCAATAGTGAGAGAATCGCACCATTCCAATGGAAATTCAAAAAAGGAGGGGAGAAGGTCAAAAAGTCTTCTTCTTATTAGCAATAGATTATTACTAATAGAAAATCGAAACGGAAAGTATAAATAAAAAGTATAAAGACTATGAAAGTATAAATACTATGACTAGAACGCGGTACAAGTAAAAAAAAAAGAATTCCTCCAAACCGATCCAAAAAGAATATAAACAAAAAAAGCAAAAGGCTTTACACAATTTTTTTGATCATACATCACTTTCAACAAAAATTTTCTTCTTTTGAAGAACTTGATGTTGATAAATCCGTAGATCTAAAAATTCATTTCGGATAATTGAACCTTTTCAAACTGTTTCTTTTTAAGAACCAAAAAGATTTGTGCTAAAATAACAGATGCCAAAAAGATCAAAAGGCCTTGGACACGTAATGGGTCTTGAAGTACTATTTCCGCATCCCCCTGACCAAATCCACCCACATTGGGATTACTTGTTAATGGTTGATCCAGTTTGATGGATTCGCCTTCTGAAATAAGAAGTTCTGGTCCTGGGGGTATAATATCCGTCACTTGACGTCCCTCTGACGCATCCGTTATGATTATTTCGTATCCCCCTTTTTCTTTTCGTATGATTTTGCTTACTATACCTGTTGCTGTAGCATTATAAACCGTATTGTTACTCTTGCTCCCGTCGGGATAAATCTGACCCCTTCCCCGGTTTCCGCCTACATATATGGGATATTTTAAGAAGTGAACGCCCCTCTTAGTAGCAGGGTCCGGAGAAATAATAGGGAAGGTGATTTCGCTATATTTCTGACCAGGAACAGGGCCTATCACAAGAATATTTTTATTAGTCGGGCGATAACTCTGAAAAAAAAGATTACCTATCTTTTCTTTTATCTCGGGCGAAATACGATCGGGAGGGGCTAATTCAAACCCCTCAGGTAAAATAAGAACAGCCCCCACATTCAAGGCACCTTTTTTACCATTGGCAAGCACTTGTTTCAGTTGCATATCATAAGGAATTCGAACAACTGCTTCAAATACAGTATCCGGAAGTACCGCTTGGGGAACCTCAATACTCACGGGCTTATTGGCTAAATGACAATTGGCGCATACAATACGGCCAGTTGCTTCACGTGGATTTTCATAACCCTGCTGTGCAAAAATGGGATATGCATTTGAAATAGATGCCCGAGTTATTATATATATGATGAGCGATACGGAAATGGAGCGAGTAATCTCTTCTTTTATCCAAGAGAAGGTCTTTCTAGTTTGCATGGTCCAATCGTTGATCCCCAAAATTTCTACAATAAAATTAGGTGGGTTCCTAGTAAAGTTCCCTATCTACCAAGCTGCTATTTACTGAAAAATTTTTACTAAAATCTAGGAGGAATCCAAATTTCTTGGATGTATAGAGAAAAGAAGTGCATAATATAAAAACAGTAAGATTTTGAATGTTTTACTTATGGACAAAATAACAAACATTCCATTTGGATCAGGGGATCCTTTTTCATTTCAATCACTCATTGAATGATAAATCACTACAAGTGACGGAGATATACGATTTAAATAATAGAAGACCCAATATTTAAAAATCGTATCAACAATGACTGGAAGAATGGAAGCAAGGACAGGTAAAATTTGATCATTCTGAGTAAATCCAAAATCTTTGTAGACAGAGCCAATCATTAGTTCCCAACCGCGGGTTGAATGGAATCCTATACATAAGTCGCTTAAAAAAAGAATAGAAAGGGCCTTTATTGTGTCATTTAAGTTATATACGAATTCTTGAACCCAGGAATTAAGAATAATAAGTTTTTCTTTACCTAGAATATAATAACCGCTTAGAATAACGAAACAGATTAGATTTGTGGAGAAGCGCAAAATTGTATGGATACGATCCTCATTGTGTATCTTGATCCATTCGATCGTTTCTTTTTGGATTTCGATACGAAACTTCTGTAGATGTGGTTCCGGGTATTCCTTTACCATTTGGTCCAAGAGGAGGAGTTCTTCTAATTCTATGAATTTTGCTATAATACTCTTTTCTTGAGTATCATTGAAAAAAGTTTCGGATTTACTTGTATTCCACCAATAAATAATCCAAGATTCCAGACTTTTTTTAAATAAAAAAGAGATCCACCAGGGCAAAAATACTATAGATGTAAAATAGAGAATACAGGTAAATGCTTTTTTTTTCATTTTGCATCTGTGAATTTTTAATGAATCGACTTCATTCGTTAACTCTATACGATCTAAAGTCTTATATCAAGCATAAGTTTTATTACAAGGCTTCAAACCTATAAATTTCTAATAGTATAAAAATTAAAAATAAAAAGAGAATATCTTTTTTCTATATCTTTTTCTCTATATCTTTTTCCAAAATACTTTTTTTGATCTATCAAATGAGTCCCGTTATTTAAATTTGTTTGGTACTCTTTTTCTTAGTGAATTTACGGAATTTAGGGAATTTACATGCGCATAAAAAATTTTTTGGATAAGAGGGCAAAAAGGGTTTTGTTTTCGAATTTTTGCGTATATAGAATATAGAATATAAGCTGTTTTTGATTCATTAGTATTCTAAAAGAATTTCAGTTAAATTATGCTATAAGAAAGAGAACTCTTGACTTCGGATTTTGACCTTGACCTCCCGCTAAGAAAATTGTTTATTCTTCAGTTCATTTCAAAATACTTGAATTGGTACACGCAAGAAATAGGCCAATTTCGCAGCCTTTTGCTCAATTTCTCGTGGCTCAGCAGTACGAGTCAAAGGAATGGGACCCTGGCCTCTGATTTCCATATAAAGGACGTGCCGAGCATAAATACCCTCTTTAACTTCGATTCTGATCGACTGAATATCTTTCATAAGGAATCGGAGTAAGATGCGCCGATTTTTTCCAGGAAATCCCCAACGAAAAATACACACTATCCCTTCTTTTCTATCGAATCGATCATAACCACTACCCACATTCCACGAAATTGTGCACCATAAATAAGAGCTAATAAATAGACCGGCGATCCCATAGAAAGACATTACGATCCCTTGTGGAAAAAAAATGATTTGTTCAGACGGAAATAAAGATATCAAATTTCTGTCAAGATAACTGGAAATTCCAACTAATAAAAACCCCAATGAACCTAAAAAAAGTATAAAGGCCCAGCAGAAATTGCTTTTTTTTCGAGACCCCACTATAAGTTCTATCCATATATGTTCTGATTGCCAACTCATACTAGATCCAGTTGTATTTTATTGGAAGTGGGAGACTTGCCCAAATCAATTTGACTTTCCTTTTTTTCCAAAGGAACTTTTACCAACTCTCAATATTCTTATGTGAATCTTTAGGAAAAATTCCTTAGATCTAGACTTAGAGCTAAAATAATAGTAGCTTTCCCATAAAATCTCCTATTTACACACATATAGCCCCATCCATGTGTTCTACATTTAGTTCAGACATACGCCCCAATTTCTTTTCAATTAGCCAATTTACTCATATATCATATTTACGTTTGCACAAGAACCCTTTAACTTTCATTTATGTTTGATATGTTTGAAGAAACCCGCATTTTAGACAATATTATACTGAATAGATATCCGTGTTATAATCCAAGTCCAAGTCTCTAAGTCTTGAAAAAAAAAAATACATGAAATTTATCACATCAGATCTATCAGATTTAAAAAATCTTGTTTTTTTGAACATGAAGAGATAAAGAAACCATTGCAATTGCTGGAAAGACTAAGCCCACTAAAGGCACAAAAATAGGGGGCAAGTTGTTGAGAATTGTCATAGAATGGGCACCTCGATTCAATATTTGTATCTGTTATTTCTTTTTATATTAATCTTTTTACCTATTATTGCTATATTCTATTGTTAGAAAGATAGCTTAGATTCGTTCTAATTCGTATATAATTATACTAAGTATATCTAAGTGAGTATATAGAATAAAGTGAATTAAAGTGAAATGCAGAGAGTGTACAATTAACTAAATGCACTTTTTTCCGCACGAAGTGGATATTAATCCACTTGTTTTCTTCTTCTTTTCTTCTATTATTTTTTATCTTTTTCTTGTCTTCTAACTTTAATCTTTAATTTTTTAATTTGACTTTAATAAATCTAATAAAGAGCTTTTTCCGCTTAGAAATTCCCGGCAAATTCGTTATTGGTTATAATCCGAAGGTAAGAAAAGAACACGAAATTCGTTTTATTTAGTTTACATTTACCTTGTCCAGTTGAATTTCGCGGAAGAAAGAATTCGCCCTTTTATTTTTATATTGTTGCTAGAAGGTTCCCTATTTAGGAATTAGGAATATAGAAAGATAATGCAGATAATTTGTTTATCCGCATTATCTTTCTATAATTTCTTCTTATGCCACCCCCAAAAAATCCATTTTAAGATTTTTCCTTTGATTCCGATAACTAAATACTTACTTAATATTTATTTCGCAAAAAAAATTAACGAATTTTGAACTTTATTATTAACTTTGGACTCCGCTGAATTTTTTATTCTTTTTTATTCAAAGGACGAAAATTGTGTAGCTGTAATAACTCATACAAAACGCCCTTTAACAGATTACGTGGTACTATTGGGTCCAATAAACCATTTTCAAATAAAACTTCGGCTGTTTGTGAACCTTCAGGTACTTCTATATTTAATGTTTGTTCAATTACTCTTTTACCCGCAAATGCAATATAAGCGTCGGGTTCACTAATAATGATATCCCCCAACATACCAAAACTTGCTGTCACCCCACCAGTCGTAGGAGTTGTAAGGATTGATATATAAAATGACTTTTTATTTTTATTCGATTTATAATTATATAAAGCGGCAGATATTTTAGCCATTTGCATCAAGCTCAAACTTCCTTCGTACATGCGGGCTCCTCCGGAAGCACACACTAGAATAAGGGGTAAAATTTGATTGGTAGCATATTCGATCAAACGAGTGATTTTCTCACCTACTATGCATCCCATACTACCTCCGATAAATCGAAAATCCATCACTCCAATTGCTACGGGAATGCCGTTTATTTGACCTATACCTGTTTGAACAGCTTCGGATAATTCTGTTTCGTCTTGACAAGCAAAAATGCGCTCTAGATAAGGTTTATCCTCCACCTCCACCTCTTCTTCTTCGATCAGCAACCATGACCAGTCCTCTTCTTCCTCCGGATCCTCTTTTTTCTTCTTTTTTCGCTCGTGCTCCTCCGGATCCCACGGATCCCATTCGTCTCTGTCCCACGCATCCCATTCCTCTTCGTCCGATTCCTCTTCGTCCCATTCCTCTTCCTCCCATTCCTCTTCCTCTTTCTCCTCTTCCTCTTTCTCCTCTTCCTCTTTCTCCTCTTCCTCTTTCTCCTCTTCCTCTTTCTCCTCTTCCTCCGGATCCTCTTCGTCCGGATCCGATTCCTCTTTCTCCTCCGGATCCGTATTTGGATCTGGATCCGAATACGAATACAAATCCGAATCTAGATCCCACTCGTCTTCCGAGTCTTCCTCGTTTTCATCGTCTTCCGACTCTGGATCCCAATCCCATTCAATGGGATCCAGAACTGACATGTATTCATCCTCTTTACCCGCTTCATCCATAGGATCCCAAGTGCCTGGATCAATCGAATCCTCTTTAGTGCCTGGATCAATCGAATCCTCTTTAGTGCCTGGATCAATCGAATCCTCTTTAGTGCCTGGATCAATCGAATCCTCTTTACCCGCTTCATCCATAGGATCCCAAGTGCCTGGATCAATCGAAAGTTCAATTCGCTCCGGGCTATCCACTCTCAAATGACAGCCGCAGTATTCGCAAATATTCAGTCTTGACGTAAAAAATACCCTCTTATAATTTACTCCATAACAAGTTTCACATTGAACCCAAAGAGCGCCATAATCTATAGTTTTTCTTTCATTTGTGCTAGGTTCTTCATTTTCACCCTTACGGTCATCGGAATTATCATTCGTACTAGGTTCTTCATTTTCACCCTTATGGTCATCTGAATTATCATTCGTACTAGGTTCTTCATTTTCACCCTTACGGTCATCGGAATTATCATTCGTGCTAGGTTCTTCATTTTCACCCTTATGGTCATCGGAATTATCATTCGTGCTAGTCCCGAACAGACTAACATTTTGACTTCCAAAATCATCGAAATAATCATTCCCGAACAGCCTACCATTATCCAGGGATGGATTGCGAATCCCATTTGGATTTGGTCCGTCGTCGGAATTAGCATCTCCGCTGGTCCACACCCAGATCCGTAATGGGCGAGCATTATTTTGATTTGTGTTTCGGCTTGGCCTACCATTTTGACTTACACTGTCGTCGGAATTACCACTCGTGCTAGGTTCTTCATTTTCGCGGTTATTAGTATCTGAATTATCATTCGTGCTAGGGTCTTCACTTTCGCCGTTATGGTTATCGGAACTATGGTTATCGGAATTATGATTTGGGTCAATGCTCCCATTTTTTTCATTTGCACTAGCGCTCGCAATCAAATCGTCAAGAAAATTGTCAATGATACTATCGATCATATTCTCGATAACACGTTTCCGATAACCATAATTAAAATAACGAGTAAAAGAACTGTCTATCATACTCAGAAAAAAGGGATCGTTGGTAATCTCAGAAACTGTATTTTCTGTTTCAATATCGTTTTTATTTTGATTTTCCTTATTTTGATTTTCCTTATTTTGATTTTCCTTATTTTGATTTTCCTTATTTTGATTTTCCAAAGGATCCGGATCCCTATTACTGCAACAAGGGGTCCATAATATTTTCTTATTCAAATTAGCCATTTCGAATCTCCCGAAAATTTTTTTATTACATGCATGCTGATTTTATTAAGACACTTTCCTAAAATATTTTACTAAGACACTTTCCTAAAATATTTTACTAAGACACTTTCCTAAAGCATTTTCCTAATTAAGGAGCATTTTCTAAATATAAATTTTTTTATTGCTATTTTTAATAGCAATTAGCATTATTTAATATTTCAATACGATTTTCAATACCATTATTGAAAATTTCAAATTTTTGAAACATTTGCATTTGCTTGTTACAATATGATATGTCACTATGTAAGTAAATAGTAACAAGCGGATGGATAGTTATTCGATTGAATCTTTCAATATCTGTCAGATTAAACCCAATGATTCGGCTTATTCCTTCGGATTATTATATCTTCACTTCAGTCGTACTGTTCCCTAATGTACTGTTCCCTAATACTATATAGGGAGTATAGGGAACTTTCGTATCGTAATATCATAAAACGATACGTCTTTTTGGATGATTTGACTCAATCCAAATCTCTCGGCTCAATCCTTTTAGATTGGGCCGAGTTGAATTGCAATTAAGAATTGCAATTCAATTAAAAGAAGGAGCGTGAATTTGTGGATTACAAAGTGTCCATTGCTGGGAATTCAAATTTAATCTCCTTCCATACTTCACACGCAACAGCCAGTTCAGGACTCCATTTGGCAG